AAATGTAAAATTTCTTCTAAGCGCTCCATTGTAGAATTCGGGCCTAATGATTAATCAAGAAGCGATGGGAACGACGGAACCCATGAATATAGAGGATTCTAGTGAAAAAAAATCTTAGTAATTCATTGGACAGGATGGCGGAATAAACCAGAAACTTTATTATCTATTCTTATTTTGATTCTGAGACCTCGTGGGATAAACATCAAACTTAAATAGATATGACAAGAGTAAATATTCGCCGGCGAAAAATTTGTTTTTTTTCACTAAAAGAATAATAAAATACGAAAAAAAAAAAAAGAAAAAGATAAAAGAAAATAAGGATTTGTTAGAATATTCTAACTCTAACAAAAACTACATTCGAGATGATGATATTACGTTTACGTTATTTTTTAATAAATAAAATAGAGAATTAATCTGAGATTACATTTCGAAAAAGACATACACAAATTTCGAAAATTTAGAAGAGATAAGCGGGAATTAAAAAAAAAATACCATGATTAATAGGATTAATCATTAACTACATATATATCTTAATACAAGCTTTTTCGGTCCTTTTATTCGTGAGGAGCTGGATGAGAAGAAACTCTCACGTTCAGTTCTGTAGTAGAGATGGAATTTCGAATTTAGAAAAAACCCATCAACTATAACCCAAAAAGAACCAGATTTCGTAAACAACACCGCGGAAGACTAAAAGGAATATCTTCCCGTGGGAATCGTATTTGTTTTGGCAGATATGCTCTTCAAACACTTGAACCCGCTTGGATCACCTCGAGACAAATAGAAGCAGGGCGACGAGCAATGACACGAAATGTACGACGTGGTGGAAAAATTTGGGTACGTATATTTCCAGACAAACCAGTTACAGTAAGACCCGCGGAAACGCGTATGGGTTCTGGTAAAGGATCCCCAGAGTATTGGGTAGCTGTGGTTAAACCGGGTAAAATCCTTTATGAAATGGGTGGTGTACCCGAAAATATAGCCAGAAAAGCTATTTCAATAGCGGCATCAAAAATGCCTATAAAAACCCAATTCATTATTTCTGAATAGAAATATAGAATTAAAAAGCTAAATAACATTTAAGGATAAAAAGATTAGAAGTTTTCATTTTTTGACAAACAATATTTTTTTACTTCGTCCTTTGCATTAAAAGAAGAGATACAAAAAAATGATATGATTCAACCACAAACGTATTTGAATGTAGCAGACAACAGCGGGGCTCGAGAATTGATGTGTATTCGAATAATAGGAGCTAGTAATCGCCGATATGCTCATATTGGTGACGTTATTGTTGCTGTAATTAAGGAAGCAATACCAAATAGTCCTCTCGAAAGATCAGAAGTGATCAGAGCTGTAATTGTACGTACTTGTAAAGAACTCAAACGTAACAACGGGACAATAATACGATATGATGACAATGCCGCAGTTGTCATTGATCAAGAAGGAAACCCAAAAGGAACTCGAGTTTTTGGGGCGATCCCGCGGGAATTAAGACAATTAAACTTTACTAAAATAGTTTCATTAGCTCCTGAGGTATTATAAAACCTAAATAGTATAGGATTCAAAAAATGGTAGTCAAATAAAATTAATTAAATTAATAGATTGTGTATCACGCATATAGCCTTAATACTTAATAATAAAATATTAATAATTGAATTTATATATTAATATATAATTCGTATATATCTATATCTATATATAAATAAAAGAAAAAGAACATGTTGATTATATCAAAATTATAGAAAAATAAGGAATTTGAACTTATCATGGGTAAAGACACTATTGCTGATATAATAACCTCTATACGAAATGCTGACATGAATAGAAAGGGAATGGTTCGGATAGAATCGACTAACATTACCGAAAGCATTGTTAAAATACTTTTACGAGAGGGTTTCGTCGAAAACGTAAGGAAACATCGCGAAAACAACCACTATTTTTTGATTTTAACCCTAAGACATAGACGAAATAAAAAAGAATCCTATAAAACTTTTTTAAATTTAAAGAGAATAAGTCGGCCGGGTCTACGAATCTATTCTAACTCTCAACGAATTCCACGAATTTTAGGCGGAATAGGAATTGTAATCCTTTCGACTTCTCAAGGTATAATGACAGATCGAGAAGCTCGACTAAAAAAAATTGGCGGAGAAATTTTGTGTTATATATGGTAATCTTTGGAATATAAAAATTGGCTATCCGGAACTTACCATTTGTGAAAAAAAAAAGGGGGGTTGTGGAATACCACCCCTGCTAAAAAAGTTTAGAATGTTTTACCTCGAATGAAATTAAAGAAAAGAAAAAACGAAGTAATGAAAGTTTTCTTTCTGAATCACTTCCGAACGGTATGGTTCTAGTTTGTTTAGATACTAAAGATTTGTTTGATTTGAGGTCATGCTTCGGAAAGGATTCGACAGATTTTTTATAGGTATACCTATAGGAGAAAAAGATACAAATTTTAGTAAGGTCTTAGATCTAAGTTAAGCGGGGTACAGCCATTTTCTAG